ATAATGAATTCTTGAATAACTAAAAAAAGGTAAGGCGTCAAACATACTTTTTGGGGGGAGTAGAGTTGGGGATAGAGGGACTTGAACCCTCACGATTTTAAAAGTCAACGGATTTTCATCTTACTATAAATTTCATTGTTGTCAGGATTGACATGTAGAATGGGACTCTATCTTTATTCTCGTCCGATCAATAAGTTCCACCAAGGATCTATCAGACTATGAAGTGAATCATTTGATCAATGAATATTCTATTTTTTCTTAAACTTCGAATTGATTCACACCATTTCTACTAAAAAAAAAATAGAAATCGAGATTCAGGTCGTCATTTTTGAGATCGTTTTGTGTTACCTATATTTATACAAAATAGGTTTTTATCCTTCATCCTTTTTTATTTGAAGTTTGGATCGAAGGGTTCCTTTATCAACACAAGGTAGTGAACTCCATTTGTTAGAACAGCTTCCATTGAGTCTCTGCACCTATCCCTTTTTTCTCGCTTTCTAAGCTCTGGTTTGTTCGCGTAAACCAGGATTTGGCTCAGGATTGCCCATTGTTAATTCCAGGGTTTCTCTGAATTTGAAAGTTATCACTTAGTAGGTTTCCATACCAAGGCTCAATCCAATTAAGTCCGTAGCGTCTACCGATTCCGCCATATCCCCCTTTTTGCTTTGAGATTAGGATCTCATTATTATGTCTTTCCACTTTTTCTTATGCCGAAACTTTGGAATTCATTACATATAGATACTTTTTTCATTTCTTTGGTATCTTCTTTCATTTTTTTAGCCCAATCCATTTTGATTTAGTCTAATCAACAAAGATTCTATCATTTTTGGATTTGCAATTCAATATGGTTATATATTACATAACATATATATGTTATTACTTTTCTCATCTTTGTCTTAAATTTAAAAAAATAGTCGAACGGTCGATTCTCCTTTTTTTTTTTACTTCCATGAAAAGAAATTTATTATTTTTTTTTAACTTAGAATTCTACAATGTGCAGCGGAAAAAGATTATAAGTCTACTTCATAGATTTTATATTCTAATAATTCTAAAAAATTATATTCGAAATGAATATTCGAATATTAATTCGAATAATTCTATATTATTAGAAAAAAAATAAAAAAAAAGTATAAAATAATAATAATAGCGCGAGGTTAGAACAAAAAAACAATAATTTAAAATCAGATATCATTTAACTAAAAAAAAAATATATATATTTCTGATCTAATTAAGAGTTTCTTATTTATAAACTAATGAAATCAAAATTATAAAGTCGATATTTTGCTATATTCTATTAATTAAGGTTATGTTTTATTTATTTAATGATAGTCACTATTTATTTGAGCTATATTTTGTTCTAGAATATATAGAATATGATTAATTAATTCTAAATAGATAAGGAAAAAGATGAATAGAATAGTTAATTGATACGATATTTAATTGATACGATATTTAATTGATACGATATATAGTAGTTTAGTGAATTTGTATGCACGTGCTATTTTATTTGAGCCCGCTTAGCTCAGAGGTTAGAGCATCGCATTTGTAATGCGATGGTCATCGGTTCGATTCCGATAGCCGGCTTTTCCATATTTTTTCGTTTTTTACATGATTTTTAATGTACTTTCAAAATAAAAGAAGATTGAAAAGACTTATTTCACCTTTTCCCAGAGTTACCACTCCATTTATATTATGTCATATAAACTTCCATATAGGAATATATATTGGGTAAAAGGATTAGACCTTTGCAAAATAAATCAAGAAAATAAAGGAAAAATTTTATGATTTATTTTATTTATATATATTGTATATACAATAAAATAAAATCTGTATATTGAGAAGAATATATCTTCTTACTCTTTGTATTCCAATAGTTTATTGGAGTGGATTTCACGTCATTTATCATTATTATTTAGTTCAGTTTTAATTTTGTTTAGTTTTGTACAATTTCAATAAAAAAAAGGAGTCTTTATGTCACGTTACCGAGGGCCTCGTTTAAAAAAAATACGCCGTCTGGGGGCTTTACCGGGACTAACTAGTAAAAGGCCTAGGGCAGGAAGCGATCTTAGAAACCAATCGCGCTCCGGAAAAAAATCTCAATATCGTATTCGTTTAGAAGAAAAACAAAAATTGCGTTTTCATTATGGTCTTACAGAACGCCAATTACTTAAATATGTTCGTATCGCCGGAAAAGCCAAGGGGTCAACAGGTCAAGTTTTACTGCAATTACTTGAAATGCGTTTGGATAACATCCTTTTTCGATTGGGTATGGCTTTGACTATTCCTCAAGCACGCCAATTAGTTAACCATGGACATATTTTAGTTAATGGTCATATAGTTGATATACCAAGTTATCGCTGCAAACCCCGAGATATTATTACAGTGAAGGATGAACAAAACTCTAGAACTTTGGTTCAAAATCTTCTTGATTCATCTGCCCCCGAGGAATTGCCAAACCATCTGACTCTTCACACATTCCAATATGAAGGGTTAGTCAATCAAATAATAGATAGGAAATGCGTCGGTTTGAAAATAAATGAATTGCTTGTCGTAGAATATTACTCTCGACAGACTTAATAAACCTAACTTAAGTAAAAAAAACTAAAAACAAGAGTTCGGACAACTCCCCTTCGCCCTCCTTTTTTATTAAAAATAAAAAAGCACAAGGTAAGGGATTTTGTCGGGGAATCTTTTTCCTATTCATGTATCATAGATTGGTAGGGAGATTTGGATCCCTTGTTTGCTCTTCCCAGCATATTCCATATCAACGAAATTAGGAAATAGAGAATCTATTTAAAAATCAAAACAAGGTAGATTTTATATCTATTCTTTTTTATTTGATTTGATACATTGTGGTCACGTAAGATTGGTGAATTAGTTGAAAGTACGGAAAGAGAGGGATTCGAACCCTCGGTAAACAAAAGCCTACATAACAGTTCCAATGTTACACCTTCAACCACTCGGCCATCTCTCCGACACAAGGATTATGACTGAGTACCTGGGTGAATAGCGAGTTATTCATCGTTTTTTAGATTATGGTTAATAGATACCTTTTTTGACCGGAAAAAATTGTAAGTAGATATAAGATTTTTTTATTTTAATGAGTCCGCTTTTATGTTAGTTCGTACTATACAATTCCTTTGTTTGTGAGAAAATTTTCTCACAAAAGAAAAGGTAAAGGAAATAAAAAGAGTTATAGAATGGATTATTACCTATGCCAAGATCGCGTATAAATGGAAATTTTATTGATAAAACCTTTACAATTGTAGCCGATATCTTATTACGAGTCATTCCGACAACTTCCGGAGAAAAGGAGGCATTTACTTATTACAGAGATGGTGCGATTTGATTATCATTATTTTTTTCTCACCGATTTGGAATAGAAAGAAAAACGAGTATTGAAAAAAAATCTACGCTTTTGAAGGTGAAGTTTATAATATAAAAAAAGCAATCCCTTCTGTCATGTATCCACGATTAATGCAGCCTTAGATGCTTCAATTGTGAATTCTAGTATTGAGCAAAAGGTTTTTACCTATGGTTCCCGTATTACAGATCAATCCTACTACACTAATACAATATACGAATAGGAGGCATAGGGGAAGAAGCACTACGCCGAGAAATCAACAACACGAAAACTTTCTTCAAAATGATTCCTTTTCTTTCTTCTTCTTCTTTGGGATTGGGACTAATTAAAATGGTTGGAACAATAAACATCCATCTCGTTCGTACTTTGGATACCCGTATAACCATTGAAGACTGTTGAAGTGGCTAATTCCTGGAAATTTAGGGGCGTTGAGAACAAAGAAATTTTTAGAGTTTACTTTTTTATTTTTATCTAGCATGAACCCACTTGGTAGTAAGAAAAGATCTTTTGCAAGAAGGTTGGCTAGGGATTTCTTGTAAAAACATTAGCCCCGCTTAGTTCATAATGACATCAAATTTTTCCATATATTTTTTTCATTATGCACCTAAAGGAGGAGCCGTATGAGATGAAAATCTCACATACGGTTCTGAAACGGAGAATTCGTTAAAGCGAATGACGACCGTAACGGATGTCGGCTCAATCTGAAGGAAATTATGCGGAAGCATTACAGAATTATTATGAAGCTATGCGCCTAGAAATTGACCCCTATGATCGAAGTTATATACTCTATAATATAGGCCTTATCCACACAAGTAACGGGGAACATACCAAAGCTTTAGAATATTATTTTCGGGCATTAGAACGAAACCCCTTTTTACCACAAGCTTTTAATAATATGGCTGTGATCTGTCATTACGTGCGACTATCTCCACTATAGAAAAAAAAGAACGAACAGCTAGTCAATTAAATACTAGAAACACAAAAAAGGGCTTTCTACATAAGCATCGTACAAAACGATTTTTTATCAGCTGTAGCAAATAAAAAAACTTCATAGATCAAATATGAAGTGAAGACTGGATATGCCTAAATACTTTTTCTATGGATAATAAAAGATTTAATTGATAGAGGAAGCACCGTAAAGATCAATTGGAAAGGTTTTGGACCGATACAACAAGAGCTGTTTATTTATATCATAATATGAGATAAATCTTCGGAATCTACTTATGTAATAGAGTAGATCCCCTAAGGTATTGAGCAGCGGTGTAGCATCAGATCCTAAAGACAGTAAGTCTTTTTCTTTTTTATGAAGTATTAAAAAAGTCTTTTTCAAAGATTCTATATAAATTTTATATATGAAAGCGGGATAGTTACCTTTCAGAAAATTATAATATCTAAAAACAGTGGACATGCCCTTTTTTCTGAAGGTAGGAGAAAAGATAAAACTTTTTATATTAATTAATATATTAATTAAATCAAAATTAAAGTTTGAAACTCATGTAATTACTCTCTTTTGTTTAATACAAGAAAAACCGAATATCTATAAGAAATCTCATTCAATCAGACATTCAATTCGATATTTAGATATAAAGTTAAAGTATGTTAGTTAAAGTTAAAAAACTGGTATACCAAAACAAAA